TTCGAAATAAAGATATTGGTATTGGACTTGTCAATCGATTCTTAACCTCTCGAATACAGCCAATATCTATTCGAACTCCCTTTACTTGTAGGAGTATATTTTGGATCTGTCGATTCTGTTATGGACGGAGTCCTACTCATGGCGACCTGGTCGAATTGGGCGAAGCTGTAGGTATTATTGCGGGTCAATCTATTGGAGAACCGGGTACTCAACTAACATTACGAACTTTTCATACTGGTGGAGTATTCACTGGGGGTACTGCAGAACATGTACGAGCCCCCGCTAATGGAAAAATCAAATTTAATGAGGATTTGGTTCATCCCACACGTACACGTCACGGACATCCTGCTTTTCTGTGTTATATAGACTTGTATATAACTATTGAGAGTGAAGACATTCTACATAATGTGAATATTCCACCTAAAAGTTTTCTTTTAGTCCAAAACGATCAATATGTAGAATCCGAACAAGTGATTGCTGAGATTCGGGCAGGAACATACACTTTCAATTTTAAAGAGAAGGTTCGAAAACATATTTATTCTGATTCAGAGGGAGAAATGCACTGGAGTACCAATGTGTACCATGCATCTGAATTTACATATGGCAATGTTCATCTCTTACCAAAAACAAGCCATTTATGGATATTAGCAGGAGGGTCGTGCAGATCCAGTGTAGTCCCTTTTTCACTTCACAAAGATCAAGATCAACTGAACATTCATTCGCTTTCTGTCGAACGAAGATATAGTTCTAACCGCTCAGTGACTAATGAGCAAGTGAAACAGAAACTCTTTCGTTCGGATATTTCTGGTAAAAACGAAGGCAATCCTCCGATTTATTCAGAATTAAATAAAATCATATATACTGGTCGTTGCAATATACTATATCCTGCTATTCTCTATCAGAATTCTAATTTATTGTCAAAGAGGCGGAGCAATAGATTCATCATTCCATTCCAGTCGATTCAAGAACGAAACAAAGAAACAATGCTCTATTCAGATTCCGATATCTCGGTTGAAATACCCATAAATGGTATTTTCCGCAGAAATAGTATTCTTGGTTATTTCGATGATCCTGAATACAGAAGAAACAGCTCAGGAATTACTAAATATGGGACTATGGAGGTGCATTCAATCGTAAAAAAAGAGGATTTGGTTGATTATCGAGGGGCAAAAGAATTTAAGCCAAGATACAAAATGAAAGTAGATCGATTTTTTTTCATTCCCGAGGAAGTACATATTTTGCCTGGATCTTCTTCCATAATGGTGCGGAATAATAGTATCATTGGAGGAGATACACTAATCACTTTTAATATAAGAAGCCGAGTAAGTGGATTGGTTCGAGTGGAGAGAAAAAAAAAAAGGATTGAACTTCAAATCCTTTCTGGAGCTATTTATTTTCCTGAAGAGACAGATCGGATAGTCCGACACAGCAGCATCTTAATACCACCAGAATCGGGAAAAACAAATTCGAAGGAATCAAAAAGGAAATGGAAAAATTGGATTTATGTCCAAGGGATGACGCCGACCAAGACAAAGTATTTTGTTTTGGTTCGACCTGTAGAAACATATGAAATAGCAGACGGTATAAATTTATCAACACTTTTCCCTCAGGACCCGTTGCAGGAAAGGGATAACATGAAACTTCGAGTTGTCAATTATATTCTTTATGGAAACGGCAAAGTCCTTTTTGGAATTCCTGACACAAGTAGTCAATTAGTTCGAACTTGTTTAGTATTGAATTGGAACCACGCTAAAAAAGGTTCTTCTATTGGGGAGGCCCATATTTCCTTTGTTCAAGTAAGGACAAATGATCTGATTCGCGATTTTATAAGAATCGACTTAGTCACCTCCCCCCTTTCGTATACCGGAAAAAGGAACGATTCATCCGGTTCATGGTTTATCTATAATACTGTATCAAGTTGCACCTATACCAATCCGTTTTATTCCAAGGCATGGATTCAACAATCCCTTATCCAAAATCAAGTAACTATTCGTACCTTGTTGAATAGAAATAACGAATATCAATCTTTGCTAATTTTGTCATCATCCAATTGTTTTCAAATGGGGCCATTTAACAGTGTAAAATATCACAATGGAATAAAAGAAGCACTTCAAAGAGACCTCATAGTTTCAGTTAGTAAATTGAAATCATTGGGTTCCTTAGGAACAGCCCTTCCAATTATGAATTTTTACCATTTACTAACCTATAATCAAATCTTGGTAATGAAATATTTTCAACTTGACAATTTTAAGCAGACTTTTGAAATAATTCAATATTATTTAATGGATGAAACTGGAAGGATTTCGAATCCCGATCTATGCAGTAAAAAATTTTTGAATCCATTTCATTTGAATTGGTATTTTATCCATTGTCATTTTTGTGAAGAGAGATCCACAATAATTAGTCTTGGGCAGTTTATTTGTGAAAATGCATGTATAGCGAAAAACAGGCCCCACCTAAAATCGGGTCAAGTTTTAATTGTTCAAGTTGATTCTATAAT